TCTCGATTTGTAATTTAATACACAAATCAATTGGTTCTCTTAGGTTAGCGATATACTGTGTATTATCAACGATTTCTACAGAAGGTGGTAAGATGATGTCTTGAGCAGTTACATACCTGGGGCCTTTGACACAAATAGACGCATCGCAAGTTCCATACAACGCACTTCTCAATACAATTTCTTTCAAATTCATTAAAATTTCATGGACTGATTCTTGAATACCCGTTATAGTAGAAAATTCGTGTGGTATTTTCGCGGATTTTGCACGTGTGATACATGTTCCGTCTATTTCGCTAAGCAACGCTCTTCGCATCGCAATGCCTATTGTGTCAGCTTGACCTTTCATAAGTGGAGATAGAATAAAGCGTCCATAATAAAGCCGCTTACTGTCGGCTCTTGATTCAACACACTTCCACTGTAATGTCCGAGTGGATATGGTTACTTTCTCTCGAACCATAATAATATTATTTTTTTTTGATTAGATCATTGAATTATTTATTTCTCTTGAAATTTCGTTAATATTTATTCTTACACGCGTCTTTTTTTAGGGGGCCTACAACCATTATGCGGCATAGGAGTTACATCCCGTACGAAACTTAATAATATACCACTTCTACGAATAGCTCTTAATGCCGCATCTCTTCCGAGACCAGGACCCTTTATCATGACTTCTGCTCGTTGCATACCTTGATCCACTACTGTACGAATAGCATTTCCCGCTGCGGTTTGAGCAGCAAACGGTGTCCCTCTTCGTGTGCCCTTGAATCCACAAGTACCGGCGGAGGACCAAGAGATTACCCGACCCCGTACATCCGTAACGGTCACAATAGTATTGTTGAAACTTGCTTGGACATGAATAACTCCTTTTGGTATTTTACGTGCATTTTTACGCGACCCAATACGTCCATTCTTACGTGAACCAATTCTTGGTAAAAATTTTGCCATATTTTTTTATCATCTCAAAAACTAAGTCGAAGATCTATGGATATATCCATTTCATGCCAAACTGGATCCTTTATTTTATTTTTTATTTGTACATCGGATTTTTTAGAGAGTTCCTGTTTAGGAAACTTACCCTTGCCTTTGTTTATGTCTCGGGTTGGAGCAAATTACTATAATTCGTCCCCGTCGACGTATCAGTCGACATTTTTCACAAATTTTACGAACGGAGGCCCTTATTTTCATATTTTTCATTCCTTAATTTTGAATATACATATTTTTGAAGAAACTTAATTTCATTAAATTTTGAAATCTGGAATTGTATCCCTCGAAAATGAAGTTGAAAAAACTACTAAATCATTCGAAGTTTTGTTGCGGAGTTTATAAATGGGATGTCCTCTCGTCAAATTCTAACGATTTATATTTGACTCTAGTATATGTATAAAACAAAACTACGTTGGGTTTTTGCTGGGATATAACCTAAAACCCAATCCTCATTATCTAACCAACCAAACTCTGTAACATACCATCGGATATCAGAAGGATTACCATATATAACACAAAACTTCTCCACCAATTCTTTCTAGTCGAGCCTCTCGGTCTGTCATTATACCCCGAGAAGTAGAAAGAATTACAATCCCCATTCCGCCTAAAATTCTAGGAATTTTTTGATAGTTAGAATAGATTCGTAACCCAGGTCGGCTGATCCGTTTTAAATTTAGACTAGTTTTATATAATACTTTTCTATTCCTTCTATGTCGTAGGGTTAAAACAAAAAAAGTTTTGTTGTCTTCCCGGTGTTTCCTCACATTTTCAATAAAACCTTCTTGTAAAAGTATTTTAATAATGTTTTCGCTGATGTTAGTAGATGCTATTTGAACGGTTCCCTTTCTATTCATGTCAGCATTTCGTATGGAGGTTATTATGTCAGCAATAGTGTCTCTACCCATGATAAACTCAATTTTTATTGCCCCCGAATTTTGTATAATCAACATACTCTTTATTTTTTCTTTTATTAAAAATTTATTAAAAAATTTTATTAAATAAAGAAAGGTATATGCACGAAACAAAATTGACTAATTTATTTTAATTTAATCAATTTCATTCAATTTAATTATTATAACTATATGATGTTTCTAGTTTATATCTTAGAATCTCATCTTAATATCTTATAATTACTGTTCTTAAATAATGCTTTTTTTTTTTATAATACTTCAGGTGCTAATGAAACTATTTTAGTAAAATTTAATTGTCTCAATTCTCGGGTGATTGCGCCAAAAATTCGAGTTCCCTTTGGATTTCCGTCTTGATCAATCACAACTGCAGCATTGTCATCATATCGTATTATCATACCGTTGTCACGCTTGAGTTCTTTACAAGTACGTACAATTACCGCTCTGATCACTTCGGATTTTTCTAAAGGGGAGTTCGGTACTGCTTCCTTTATTACAGCAACAATAACATCACCGATACGGGCGTATCGGCGATTATTAGTTCCTATGATTCGAATACACATCAATTCTCGGGCTCCGCTGTTATCTGCTACACTCAAATGGGTCTGAGATTGGATCATAGCCTTTTTTGAATCTGTTATTTCAATGCAAAAGGAAAAAAGAAATATTGTTTGTTCAAAAAAAAATAAACTTGTGATTTTTTCATCTCAACGGCCCGGCCCTTTTTCCTTTGGTTCTATCATTCCTAATCGCTATCCCGAAATAATGAATTGAGTTCGTATAGGCATTTTTGAACCCGCTATTTCAATAGCTTTTCTGGCTATATTTTCTGCTACTCCACCGAGTTCATAAAGTATTCTACCGGGTTTAACTACAGCTACCCAATATTCGGGAGCTCCTTTTCCCGAACCCATACGCGTTTCCGTAGGTCTTACAGTAACGGGTTTGTCGGGAAATATACGTACCCATATTTTTCCACCGCGGCGTACATTTCGTGTCATGGCCCGACGTCCCGCTTCTATTTGTCTAGACGTAATCCAAGCGGGTTCAAGTGCCTGAAGAGCATATCGACCAAAACAAATACGATTACCCCGATAAGAAATTCCTTTCATTCTTCCTCTATGTTGTTTGCGGAATCTGGTTCTTTTGGGGTTATAGTTGATGTTTGTTTCGCAATTTCATCTCTACTACAGAACCGGACATGAGAATTTCTTCTCATCTAGCTCCTCGCGAATGAAATGATTATGATTAAAAAAAAATCTACATGTCGTTGATAAATAATATACTGAATCAAATGCAAAGAATATTATACTATACTGAATCTTGGGATTCCTTTCTCATCGATTTTTTTTAATCTATTTATATTTTATATTTATTATAAGTTTGTTATTATAAAAATAAAAAAATAAATTTGTATCTCTTTTTTTACATACTTTGTATCTCTTTTTTTACATACTTTATGTATAGAAAGAACTATACTCTTTATTTTTCTATATTCTATATATATATATATATAGATATCGAAGATTTATAGATTTCAAATTTTAGATTTAGAGATAATTATTTCTATTTATAGATTTGTAGATAATGTCCTGAACATAAAAACCTTCGCGGGCGAATATTTACTCTTGCAATTGTAATATTGACTTCATTTGTAGGATTAACCCATAAATAACTTCTCAGAATAAATCGAGTGTCTTTTGGTTCCTTTCGCCATCCCGCCCAATAAATCATTAAAATTCGTTTTCAATAGAATCCTATGTATTTACAGGTTCCGTCGTTCCCATTGCTTCTTGTTAATGGTTAGGTTTTAATTATACAATGGAGCCATTTGTTCATTTTGTTCTTGAGTCAATTTTTTTTAGTCTTTATTGGCTCGAGGCTCTTTATTTTTTTGGTCTATAAACGCATTCAATTAATTATATTATAGATCTATCCTATATCGATCTTAATGCTTTATTACATTGGCTTTTATGAGATGATTCATAAACCTTACATATTGAAGTTATAGATCATATATCATTGATCTCTTTCTTTCTCTCATCTTTTCATTTATCTGCATAATTTTTGATTTTGCTTTACAATTCATAATCAGATTGGTTTTTTTGCAAAACATATTTCAATTGTTACAATGAAATGACTAATATAGCCTATTTTGACTGCCTTTTTGGATTCAGATAATACGAAGCGATGGATTGGTTATTAGTTCTATACTTATGAGTTCATAGTATGGATCAGTCTATTTTTTTGTAATCCTGATCCTAAAAAAACCAACGAGTCACACACTAAGCATAGCAATTATATTAAATAATCAATCGAATTTTTGATTTTATCCAACCCTATAGAATTACTCTTTTTTTTTATTGGTAAAAAAAAGAATGAAAGACTTTGCCATTTTTTTTATCGATACAACCAACTCGACTGAGGGTTTACTATTCCTCGTCTACAAATGTCCAAATTTTGATTCCTAATACCCCATAAATAGTTCTAACTGCATAGGAAGAATAATCAATTTGAGCTCGAAGGGTTTGTCGAGGAACCCGACCCTCTCTAATCCACTCGACACGTGCAATTTCTTTTCCGTCAAGGCGCCCTGCAATTTGTACTTGAATTCCTTTTGTATCGGCCTGTTCAGTTAATTCAATAGCTCTTTTCATTGCTTTGCGAAATGAAACTCGATTCTTTAGTTGTCCCGCTATAAATTCGGCAAGAATGTTAGGGTGCCTGTAAGGGTGTGCAATTCTTGAAATAGCAATGTTGAGTTTTCGGTTCACACAATTTAGTTCTTTTTCTACATTTTTCTGTAATTCTTCGATTCTTTTATTTTTAGGCCTACCTTCTATTAATAATTTTGGGAATCCCAAATATATTATAACCTGAATCACATCAATTCGTTTTTGAATCTCTATACGTGCAATTCCTTCAACACCAGAAGAAATTTTCATATTTTTTTGTATATAATTCTTGATACAGTTTCTGATTTTTTGATCTTCTTGCAGACCCCCAGAATAATTTTTTGGTTGTGCAAACCAAAAAGAATAAGGATCTTGGGTTGTACCGAGTCTGAAACCAAGTGGATTTATTTTTTGTCCCATAATCCCCCACTAC